CCATTGAGTTCTCTTCGCACTCCTTTGTGAAAGAGTAGAATGAGAAAGCTAATGAATCTTAAACCCATTGATAAAAAGAAAAAAAGAGGATAAATACTATAGTTAGTGAATAAAAGAGGGTTTGGGGATAGAGGGACTTGAACCCTCACAACTTATAAAGTCGACGGATTTTCCTTTTACTAGAAATTTCATTGTTGTCAGTATTGACATGTAGAATGGGACTCTCTCTTTATCCTCGTCCGATTAATCCACTTTTTAAAAGATCTCGAAAACTATGAATTGAAGGATTTGATTACTCAATATTCGATTGGAATGGGTTCACAATAATTCTAAAAAAATTCAGAATTTTCTATTTCATAATCATTCCTAATTTCATTCTAAAAAAGAATAAAGAACCTATATTATGATATGGGTTCCGTGATTAATCGTTTGCTATGTCAGTATCTATACGTGTGTATTAGATGTATAAAGCCCTTACTTTCTCTAAATTTAGAGAGAGTTCCACTACCAACACAACGTAATCAACTCGATTCGTTAGAACAGCTTCCATTGAGTCTCTGCACCTATCCTTTTCCTTTGGATTCTAGTTCGAGAACCACTTGTTTTCTCAAAACACGGATTTGGCTCAGGATTGCCCTTTTTTAATTCCAGGGTTTCTCTGAATTTGGAAGTTACCACTTAGCAGGTTTCCATACCAAGGCTCAATACAATCAAGTCCGTAGCGTCTACCGATTTCGCCATATCCCCATTTTCCTTTTCTTTGATTGAGACCTGGATTCCTTGTGTAATTTCATCCATCTCTTAGTTTTTTTTGGAATCGTTGAATTCATTACTCGACGTAGTCTAGCAGTTCGTCTCTATTTGACAGACCCTGCTTATTGCAATTCAGAATTGAATTGATTCTATCGTTGATGTATTTGCAATTCAATCCGAATCAATATATCCCAAAGTTTTTCTCTCCCCCACCCCCCCCCGCCTTTCTTTTTTAGAGTATTCAAAATCATACTATAACGCTTGATATTCATTCTTTTTTTTCTAATCAGAATTAGCAATTTCATTTGCTATGATTCTATGTTCTCCTTAGTGAAATATTAATCATTAAATTATTAAGAAATAACAAAAAAAACAAAATATCTCAAAAAATGTCTATAATGATCGAATGAAAATGCCAAGAAATTCGCATTTTCTCTTTATTATATCTTTCATCATATATAATTATATCTTTCATCATATATATTATTCTTTTCTATGTATTAGATTACTCATCCGAGCCATATCAAATTGAAAATATCTGAAATCAAATTCAATATAGAAATTGGAATAGATTCTATTCTATTAGAAAAATCAATTTGTGAATTAGAGAAATAAAAAGAAAGTTCAAAAATTTCTATAATCCTATTTAAGGATATCCTCCAGTTAAGCATATCAAGTTAACTTTATCTTTATGAAGTTCTAGTATTTTTTTCTAAGTAGAACTTCCAATTTCGAACTAGTTAATAGCTAAGATTAATAATTAAGATCTGAGATTAATAATTAAGATCTGACATTTTACGGATTTCCTATACTATACATATTTCTATTTGTTACACTATTTCTGTTATGTAAGCCCACTTAGCTCAGAGGTTAGAGCATCGCATTTGTAATGCGAGGGTCATCGGTTCAAATCCGATAGTCGGCTTTTTTCTATATCGATGTTCCATGAACAAGAATCTCTCTTTTTCTCCGAATTAAATGGAGAATCCAGGATCTATTATGTGGTTCTACCTTACAATTTTGCTAGATACAAAACAATAAAATAAATAATATATATACAAAAAATCCAGATGTTGATGAAATTCCATTTTTTGTGGTACTTTAGTAGATTTTACTCTGTTTATCCTTTAGTTTAATTCAGTTTTAATTTTGATGTATTCTGTAATGTAAATACAATGAAATTAATTGTGTAAAATGAAATTTCAATAAAATAAACAAGGAGTCTTCATGTCCCGTTATCGAGGACCTCGTTTAAAAAAAATACGCCGTCTGGGAGCTTTACCAGGACTCACTAGAAAAACACCTAAATCCGGAAGTAATCTGAAAAAGAAATTCCATTCTGGGAAAAAAGAGCAATATCGTATTCGTCTTCAAGAAAAACAGAAATTGCGTTTTCATTATGGTCTGACAGAACGACAATTACTTAGATATGTACATATCGCTGGAAAAGCAAAAAGGTCAACAGGTCAGGTTTTACTACAATTACTTGAAATGCGTTTGGATAATATCCTTTTTCGATTGGGTATGGCTTCAACCATTCCTGGGGCCCGGCAATTAGTTAACCATAGACATATTTTAGTTAATGGTCGTATAGTCGATATACCAAGTTTTCGTTGCAAACCCCGAGATATTATTACTACGAAGGATAACCAAAGATCAAAACGTCTGATTCAAAATTCTATTGCTTCATCCGACCCGGGGAAATTGCCAAAGCATTTGACGATTGACACATTGCAATATAAAGGACTAGTTAAAAAAATCCTAGATAGGAAGTGGGTCGGTCTCAAAATAAATGAGTTGTTAGTTGTAGAATATTACTCTCGTCAGACTTGAACTTAACGAAAAAAGGAAAAGTTCATAGAATTTTCTTCCCCTTCCCCTTTCCCCGAACTAAATCGACCTAAGGCCCTTAATTCGTATTTTCCCATTCAACTAGCATAAATGGATTAACCCTAGGATCTTTTTTTCTTTTTTGTTCTTTCCTCTATGTGTATTTTACATACCACAGTAATTTACTAGAAAAAATTTCTATTAAATAAAGGTATTATTGCTGGAATAAATTGTTATTTGATTTGATACATTGTGATCGTTAACGTTGATCAATTAAGAGAAACGGAAAGAGAGGGATTCGAACCCTCGGTAAACAAAAGTCTACATAGCAGTTCCAATGCTACGCCTTGAACCGCTCGGCCATCTCTCCTACATAATCTTATTATGGAAAATAAACTAAGTGAATAGCGAGTTTTCCTATTCCTGCAGTACAGGTACAACCACAACGGCTCGGGGGTTCCATGGTTCTATTGGAAAAATTCCTTTTCATCTAAGTGGAAGGATCCAGGATTTTTTTACTAGGAATTCCGCTCCCTCGAAAAGTTTTAGTTTGGGTTTTCCCCAAACCAAAGAAAAAGAGAATGGAAGAATTCTTCTTATTCCATAATAAAATAGAGGAACCCTAGAATTCTGTTTGCATAAGGTACGCTACGCCATACAATCGAAATCTAAAAAAGGGTATGAGACAATTAATGACTTTGAAAACGCGAAATAGCTGATGAGAGAAGTTATTGTTGAGAAATAGAAAAGTGGAATGAAATCCAATCTTAGTCAAATATTTCATATCTCTTCTTGTCCAAACAGAAGGAAAAGGAGATAATTTGAGCTGAGCGGAAAATCCATACCTCTCTTATCCATTTAGAGCATATGGATCGATCGATTTATAAGAATCGAATGTGTTTGTTTTTATGTTATTTTGTGAAGAAATGAAAACAATTCTATATAGAATGGGTTGGGAATTATGCCTAGATCCCGTATAAATGGAAATTTCATTGATAAGACCTCTTCAATTGTAGCCAATATTTTATTGCGAATAATTCCGACAACCTCAGGGGAAAAAAGGGCATTTACTTATTATAGAGATGGTGCGATTTGACTCTTTTTTTTTGTTTTTTTTTAGCCCTACCTACACCTCAGTCTTACGAGAAAGAGAGGGGGTTCGCATAGAGAGAACAAAATTAGTAAAGGAAACCCACGCTTGGGGAAGGTGAGGTGAACTAACAATTCCTTCTGTCGTGTATCCTCGATTGATGCGGCCTCAGATGCTTCAATTGTAGATTTGAGTATTGAGCGAAAGGTTACACCTACAGGATAGGTTCTGTATTACAGGCCAATCCTACTCTACTAGTACCAATAGGCAGCATAGGGGAGAAAAGCACTACACCTAGAAATAGGAATCAACAAGAGAAAAACTTTGTTAGAAATTAGCCCTTTCCTGATCGGTATCAGGGCTGGGAAGAATGGTTGGGATAACAAACAACCATCAGGTTTGTACTTTGGATACCCCTATAACCATCAAAGATCGTTGAAGTGGCTAATTCCTCTAAATAGGAGGCGTTGAGAACAAAGAAATTCTTGGAGCTATCGTTTTCCTCTAGCATTAATAGAATTCATTGGTGTTAAGAAAAACCTCTTGCGGGAAGGTTGGCTAGAGATTTCTTGGAAAAATACCAGCCCCTTTCGGTTCATAATAAGATGGGACTAATTCTATTTTTATTCTATAGATTATTTCGCTTAGTACTATGTACAGAAGGGAGGAGCCGTATGAGATGAAAACCTCATGTACGGTTTTGGAACGGAGATTTTTTGAATAGAATGAACGACCGTAACGGATGTTGGCTCAATCCGAAGGAAATTATGCGGAAGCTTTGCAGAATTATTATGAAGCTACGCGACTAGAAATTGATCCCTATGATCGAAGTTATATACTCTATAATATAGGCCTTATACACACAAGCAATGGAGAGCATACAAAGGCTTTGGAATATTATTTCCGGGCACTAGAACGAAACCCCTTCTTACCGCAAGCTTTTAATAATATGGCCGTGATCTGTCATTACGTGCGACTATCTCCACTATAGAAAGAAGAAAAAAAAAGAAAGGATCAAATTTTCTAGTAAATACTAGAAAAAGGGCTTTCTACATAGGGATCGTCAAAACAACGATTTTGCCCTATCAGCTGTAGGAAGGAAGGACACTTCACGAGAATCAAAATAGGAAGAAAGTATGGCCTATACTACTACTCTATGGATAAAGTTCCCAAATTGATAGAGAAAGCACCGTAAAGATCCATTAGTGAGCGACTGGGTCGATACAACTAAAAAAAACTGCTTACTTATCCCATAATATGGGGCAAAATTTAGGAATCTGCTTATGTAATAGAGCCGATCCACTAAGGAATTAAGCAGCGGTGTAGT